GATCCTATCCCCCGGTAGTGTTCGTATAAAAGTACCTCGTATCCTTCCTGAAAGATAACCCAGGATCAGATCTTCATTATCTACAATGAATTCGAAATATACCATTTTCAAGTGATTCAGTGATTAAACCGAAGTTTTAAGTTAGGGAGTTCCTTATCCGCGGATACCAGAAAGATTACCATATATAACACAAAATTTCTCCCCCTATTCTTTCTAATCGAGTCTCTCGGTCTGTCATTATACCTCGAGAAGTGGAAAGAATTACAATCCCCATCCCTCCTAAAATCCTAGGAATTTTGTGATAGTGGGAATAGATTCGTAGGCCGGGTCGACTAATACGTTTTAAAATAGTTCTATATGGGCCTTTCCTATTTCTTCTATGTCGCAGCGTTGAAACCAAGAAATTTTTATGACTTTCTCGATGTGTTCTTACATTTTCAATAAAGCCTTCTTGTAGAAGTATTTTCACAATGGTTTCGGTAATTTTCGTAGATGCAACTCGAACCGTTCTCTTTTTATCCATGTCAGCATTCCGTATAGCCGTTATTAGGTCTGCAATAGTATCCTTGCCCATGACTCAAATTATTAGTGCCTCCGAATTTTCATCTAATCAACATGTTCTACTTTCTTTTTTTTTTTTTTAAGGTATATGCGTGAGACACAATCTACTAATCAATTCTACAAAGTCAAGTCATTTTCGTTGAATCTTTTTCAGATACCCTACTAAATCATAGTCTCATCTAGTAGTAATAGTAGGTATTTATAATACTTCAGGAGCTAATGAAACTATTTTCGTAAAATTCAACTGTCTCAATTCCCGAGCGATCGCACCAAAAACTCGAGTTCCTTTTGGATTTCCTTCTTTGTCAATGACAACTGCCGCATTGTCATCATATTTTATTATCATACCGTTGTCACGTTTGAGTTCTTTACATGTACGGACAATTACAGCTCTGATCACTTCTGATCTTTGTAGAGACGTGTGGGGAACTGCTTCTTTGATTACAGCAACAACAACGTCACCGATATGAGCATATCGTCGATTACTAGCTCCTATGATTCGAATACACATTAATTCTCTAGCCCCGCTGTTGTCTGCTACATTTAAATGGGTTTGAGTTTGAATCATTTTTTTTCTTTGCCCTTTGCATGAAAAAAAAGGAAGAAATATTTTTTGTTCATAAAAAAAGTAAAAAACCTAAGTTGTTTTTTCATCACGAAGGTCCCTTTATTTTGGTTACACATTCCGATCCCGCAATAATGAATTGTGTTTGTATAGGCATTTTGGACGCAGCTATTGTAATCGCTTCTCTGGCTACCATTTCTGATATTCCGCCCATTTCATAAAGTATTTGACCTGGTTTAACAACAGATACCCAAAATTCGGGAGAGCCTTTCCCCGAACCCATGCGTGTTTCGGTGGGTCTTACTGTAACAGGTTTGTCGGGAAATATACGTATCCATATTTTTCCACCACGACGCGCATATCGTGTCATTGATTTTCGGCCCGCTTCTATTTGTCTAGATGTAATCCAAGCAGGTTCAAGTGCCTGAAGAGCGTATCTACCGAAACAAATACGATTGCCTCGAGAAGCTATTCCCTTCATTCTTCCTCTATGTTGTTTACGGAATCTGGTTCTTTTGGGGTTATAGTTGATGGTTCTTTCTCAATGCCATCTCTACTGCAGAACCGGACATGAGAGTTTCTTCTCATCCAGCTCCTCGCGAATGAAACGAGAAAAAAAAAAAAATTACCAAAAATTCTTGATACCAGAGTCTGCCCATATCATTTAGCTTTCGCCGAGCTCATAAGAAGAGAGACGGCTTGAATAGTTGGCTCGTCAATCTAGCTTAGGAATAGCAAAATGTGAACCAAAGCTCTGCGGGGCTAATGATTAGGAAATCTGGGGATTTTTTGAGATCGAATCTCTCACGTAGAAATTGTTATACCCTGCTTGTCTATGTATAGAAAATTCGAAGTTGATTTCTATTGAAATGAAATATTTTTTTTGTGTTTTTTATTAAAGTATAATGCAAAAAAGAAAATTGATTGAGGAAATCGGCCCAAAACTTAGCAATAATTCCAATAATCTTTCGCGGGCGAATATTGACTCTTTTAATCTATTATATCTTTTATTCGTAGGGTCATCCCATGACCTCTCAGAATAAATGAATTGATTCTTGGTTCGTTCCGCCATCCCACCCAATGAATCATTAGGATTCGTTTTCAATAGAATCCTTTGGAGTCACAGGTTCTGTCGTTCCCACCGCTTCTCAATTAATGGCTAGGTCCAAACTTTGCAATAGAGCTTCTAATTTCATTTGTTCCTGAGCCAATCTCCTCAGTCTTTATTGACTCGGGGCTCTTTTTTTTTTTCTTATGAATTAGATGCATGCATCTAATCTAATTACTAATTCTGGACGAATCTATATCTATGCTTTATTACATTGCCTTTTTTTTTATGAGATGATTCATAGACCATACATCATATTGGAATTATATATCATTAATATTTTCTTTTTTTTTTTTTTTCTCTCACCCTTCCATATTATCCGTATCCCTTTTTGCTTTACAACTTTCTGATCTGATTGATTTCTTTTTGTATCTTATGTCAAAAATATTTTTTTTTTCAGTTGCTACAACGATATGATCGATTCATCATATAGTGACTGGTTCCTTAGATCCAGATAATAGGAAGCAATGGGTTGGTTATTATATTAGTTCTATAATTATTAGTTGATACTACGGGCTAGTCCCCCTTTTAATCCTAACCTAAATCTCAAAAAAAACCAACGAGTCACACACTAAGCATAGCAATTCTACCAAAAATTCAATCAATTTTTTATTCAAAACCCCTTTAGAATTCAAATTAGACTCGAAGAATTCTAATTTCTCTGTTTTTTTTTATTGAACGAAAAAATAACAAACTCCTTCATTATTTTTGTGTTCCATTCTTTCTTTCATTTCCAGATAGATTGGATAGAAGGTAAAGATAATCAAAGGGCCATTACCGCTCGTCTGTAAATATCCAAATTTTGATGCCCAGTGCTCCATAAATAGTTCGAACTGTATAGGAACAATAGTCAATTTTCGCTCGAATGGTTTGCAGGGGAACCCTACCTTTTCTAATCCATTCGACACGTGCAATTTCGTTTCCTTCAATACGTCCTGCGATTTGGATTTGAATTCCCTTTGTCCCTGTTTTTTCAGTTAATTCAATAGCCTTTTGTATGGCCTTTCGAAAAGGAACTCTATTCTTTAATTGTTCGGCTAGATATTCTGCAAGAATTTTAGGGTGTCCATAAGGTTCTTTAATTCTTATTATTGCAATGTTAACTTTTCGGTTTAGAGAATTGAGAGAGTTACATATTGTTTGTACATTGCTCTGTAATTCTTTAATTGCTTGAGATTTCTCCTCTTTTAATAAGTTTGGGAATCCCATATATATAATGACCTGGATCAGGTCGATGCCTTTTTGAATCTCTATACGTCCAATTCCCTCGACACCGGCGGATATTCTCATATTTTCTTGTAAAAAATTCTGAATAGAATCCCGTATTTTTTTATCTTCCTGGAGTCCCTCAAAATAATATTTTGGTTGTTCAAACCAAAGGGAATGATGGCTTTGGCTTGTACCAAGCCTGAAACCTAGTGGATTTATTTTTTGTCCCATATGGCCTCGCGCTTGCTATTAGCCCATATCATTCTGTCCTGATTTATCATATTGTATAGCATATAGTGATACCTCTCTTGAATATCTATAAACAGCTCTTTATATATCCATCCCCCTTTTTTTGACCATATGGCAAACTTTCTCTCTTTGGATATATCTTGCAATACAATAGTTATATGGCAGGTAGGCCTTTTTATCGGATAACTATGTCCTTTAGCTCGAGGTTTTAACTTTTTCACAATAGTACCCTCGTTCACTTCGGCTTGACTAATAATTAAAGACGTTTTGTTGAAACCCCGATTGTGAGCAGCATTTGCTGCAGCGGAAGAAACTAATTGAAAAATCGGATAACGTGCTCGATACGGCATGAGTTCTAGTATCATAAGTGTTTCGTCATAGAGGCGCCCCCGAATCTGATCAATTACTCTTCGCGCTTTGTGAGCAGACATAGGTATATGTTGACCTAAGGCGTATACTTCTACCTCTGGTTCTATCTTTATCATAAGGTTCACCTCTCATCAATAAAGGATGAGCACCTATATTCACTTTATTAACATTAACGACGAGATTTTTTATCACTTCTCGTATGCCCCCGGAAAGTCAGAGTAGGTGCGAATTCTCCCAATTTGTGACCTACCATACTATCTGTTATATAAATAGGCAAATGCTCTTTTCCATTATGAATAGCAATTGTATGGCCGATCATTATGGGTATAATGGTAGATGCCCGGGACCAAGTTATGATTATTTCTTTTTCTGCCCTTATGTTGAGCTTCTCAATTTTTCTCAATAAATGATTAGCTACAAAAGGATTTTTTTTTAGTGAACGTGTCACGGCTACTTACTCCTATCTTTTTTTTTGTAAAGACTTTATTTTATTTTGTAAGGACAAAGAGACCTATTTGATTTTCAATTTTGATTTTCAATGTTCTCCTATTTACTACGGCGACGAAGAATCAAACTATCACTATATCTATTCCTTTTTCTACTTCTTCTTCCAAGCGCAGGATAACCCCAAGGGGTTGTGGGTTTTTTTCTACCAATCGGGGCCCTCCCTTCCCCACCCCCGTGGGGATGGTCTACGGGGTTCATAACGACCCCTCTTACTACAGGACGCTTGCCTAGCCAACGCTTAGATCCGGCTCTACCTAATTTTTTCTGGTTCACCCCAACATTACCCACTTGTCCGACTGTTGCTGAACAGTTTTTGGATATCAAACGGACCTCTCCAGATGGTAATTTTAGTGTGGCTGATTTACCCTCTTTTGCTATCAGTTTCGCTACAGCACCCGCAGCTCGCGCTAATTGTCCCCCCTTTCCAAGTGTGATTTCGATGTTATGTATGGCCGTGCCTAAGGGCATATCGGTTGAAGTAGATTCTTCCTATTGATCAATCAAAATCCCTTCCCAAACTGTACAAGCCTCTTCCAAAGCATACGGCTTTCTGGATGTATGTGATGATATCTAGGTAGATGGATCCTATCTTATATAAATCGTATGATGAAGTACCATAGGAGTTGAGATAAAGGAGTCCAAAAATCTGCCGAATCGAATCACTCATGTTATGATCTTCTACATCCTAGGTCTCTCTGTTCCTTCATCTGGCTTATGTTTTTCATGTAGCACTCAGACCGAATGACTCTATCAAATTACGTCAAAACTTTCACATATTTCAGGTAACGTAGGAGACATCTCTACTTTTCCCCCGGGGGTCGAATTCTCAATGCTTGGCTTTCAATTCGCCTCTGACCATCAAATGAAATGTGAATAACTCGTCCTCCTCTCTTTGAAACAAGGGGCGCTTCCGGTTCTGTCGGTGCTTCAAACAATTATGTTTTCTCCATATTACCATATCTCTAGAGTCAATAATTTTCTATAAGGAACTACTGAACTCAATCACTTGCTGTTGTTACTCTTCAGTTTTCTGTTGAGGTCTATCCCGTAGAGGTACTCAATTTGGGTGGGTGATCGATTTCTAGGTTTCGTCGTAAACCTAATTGGTTACTTCCAATTACGTAAATTAATAGTTCAAACCGCACTCAAAGGTAGGGCATTTCCCATTGAGATAGGAACTTCTGTACCAGAAAGAATGGTATCCCCAATTAGAGCCCCCCTGGGATGTAAAATATATCTCTTCTCACCATCCCCATAGTGTATGAGACAAATGTATGCATTTCGATTAGGGTCGTATTCTATGGTTACGATTCTACCAGATATGTCTTTTTTATTTCGTTGAAAATCTATTTTACGGTATAGACGTTTATGACCTCCCCCTCTATGCCTTGAGGTAATGATTCCTCTGGCATTACGACCTTTACCACAACGACGCTGTCCAGAGATCAAATTGTTTCGTGGATTGGATTTCACTTGAATTCCAACAGTTGCATTTCGCGTGTTCGGGGTAGAAGTTTTATATAAATGTATCGCCGTGTTATGAAGTATTTTGAGTGAAATTCATTTCTTTTCTTTCTAAGCTAATAGATGGAATAGAATAACCCGCTTGAAGCGTAATAATCATACGTTTGTAATGCATTTTATGCCCTCTAAGGGGTCTCCTTCTTCGACTCTTTCCCGGGATTCGATGACTATTCATAGCTATTACCTTGACACCAAAAAAGAGTTCGACCCAACGCTTTATTTCTGTCCTAGTTGACTTTGATTCGACATTAGAAGTATATTGATTCTTCCTCAATAACCGAACAGTTTTTTCTGTAAATACTGCATATTTCATTTTATCCATAAATCTATTTTCTTCCCTATGAGTTCCAGTTTCGATAAGAATTCTCCCTCTAACTGTTTCTATACTTATGATATGAATATACCATACATAACACATAACGAATTGGTATGGATGATGAGATTCCATTGATACAAAGCCAATTCCAATAGACGTATTGAACATTCCCGTTGTCGTGCATCCAGCAGGAATTGAACCCGCAAATTTGCCAATTATGAGTTGGGCGCTTTAACCATTCAGCCATGGATGCATAAGGGGGATTATCATAGAATAAAGAAAGAAATATTGTAAAAGAAATATCATAAAGAAATATCATAGAAGAAAGAACTATCGTATCGGAGATTACCTAAAGAAATGGAAACCTATTTTCTTTTACTTTATATTCAATATTTATAATGGGGAGGCACTCAAAATGAAGCATAAAATTTCACAACAAGATCCATTTCAACCCTGGATCTTCGAATTGAGAGAGATGTTAAGAGAGGTCAAGAACTCTCACGATTTGTTAGATTCGTGGACCCAAGTCGATTCAGTTAGAACTATCGTTTCTATTTTTTTCGAGCAAGAACGTTTTATGAAACTCTTCGACCCCCTAATTTGGAGGAGTTTACTCTCACGCGATTCACAGGGGTCAAGAAGCAATCGGTATTTCACGATCAAAGGGGCAGTACTGACGATCAAGGGTCTAGTCAAAGGTGCAGTATTGACGACCAAAGGTCTAGTACTGCTTGTAGTAGTGGTCCTTCTCTATCGCATGCATAATCGAGAAATGGTCGAAAGAAAAAATCTATATTTGATGGGGCTTCTGCCTAGGAATTCCTTTGGACCCAGAAATGCTCCATTGGAAAAATCTTTTGGGTCTATCAATAGGTTGATTGTTTCGCTCCTGTATCTTCCAAAAGGGAAAAAGATCTCTGAGAGTTGTTTCATGGATCCGAAAGAGAGTACTTGGGTTCTCCCAATAACTAAAACGAAAAAGTGTATCATGCCTGAATCTAACTGGGGTTCGCGGTGGTGGAGGAACCGGGTCGGAAAAAAGAGGGATTCTATTTGTAAGATATCTAATGAAACCCTGGCTGTAATTGAGATCTCATTCAAAGAGAAAGATATCAAATATCTGGAGTCTTCTTTTGTTTCCTATACGGATGATCGGATCCGCAAGGACCATGATTGGGAATTGTTTGATCGTCTTTCTCCGAGAAATAAGCGAAACATAATCAACTTGAATTCGGGACAGCTATTTGAAATCTTAGTGAAACACTGGATTTGTTATCTTATGTCTTCTTTTCGTGAAAAAAGACCAATTGAAGTGGAGGGTTTCTTCAAACAACAAGGAGCTGGGTCAACTATTCAATCAAATGATATTGAGCATCTTTCCCATCTCTTCTCGAGAAACAAGTGTGGTATTTCTTTGCTGCAAAATTGTATTCAATTTCATATGTGGCAATTCCGCCAAGATCTCTTCGTTAGTTGGAAGAAGAATCCGCACGAATCAGATTTCTTTAGGAAGGTGTCGAGAGAGAATTGGATTTGCTTAGACAATGTGTGGTTGATAAACAAGGATCGGTTTTTTCGCTTGTTTAGCAAGGTATGGAATGTATCGTCAAATATGCAATATGATTCCACAAGATCTAATTTCGTTCAAGTAAGGGATTCTAGCCAATTGAAAGGATCTTTTGATCAATCCATAGATCATTTCGATTCCATTCGTAATAAGGATTCGGAATATCACACATGGATCAATCAAAGAGAGATTCAAAAAGAAGGGTCGATTCTTTGGGATCCTTCCTTTCTTCAAACGGAAGGAGCAGAGATAGAATCAGACCGATTCCCGAAAAGCCTTTCTGGAGATTCCTCAATGTCCCGGCTATTCACGGAACGTGAGAAGCAGATGAATAATCATCCGCTTCCGGAAGAAATCGAAGAATTTCTTGGGAATCCTACAAGATCAATTCGTTCTTTTTTCTCTGACAGATGGTCAGAACTTCATCTGGGTTCGAATCCTACTAAGAGGTCCACCAGAGATCAGAAATTATTGAAGAAACAACAAGATCTTTCTTTTGTCCCATCCCGGCGATCGGAAAAAAAAGAAATCATTGATATATTCAAGATAATTGCGTATTTACAAAATACCGTCACAATTCATCCTATTGCATCAAATCCGGGATGTGATAGGGTTCCGAAGGATGAACCGGATATGGGCAGTTCCAACAAGATTTCATTCTTGAACCAAAATCCATTTTTTGATTTATTTCATCTATTCCATGACCGGAAGAGGGGAGGATACGTGGGGCGCCACGATTTTGAATCAGAAGAGAGATTTCAAGGAGTGGCAGATCTATTCACTCTATCAATAACCGAGCCGGATCTGGTGTATCATAAGGGTTTTGCCTTTTCTATTGATTCCTGCGGATTGGATCAAAAAAAATTCTTGAACGAGGTATTCAACTCCAGGGATGAATCGACAAAGAAATCTTTATTGGTTCTACCTCCTATGTTTTCTGAAGAAAATGAATCTTTTTATCGAAGGATCAGAAAAAAAGGGGTCCAGATCTCCTGCGGGAATGCTTTGGAAGATCCAAAACCAAAAAGAGTGGTATTTGCTATCAACACCATACTGAAGGCATTCAATCAACATAGATTGATCCAAAATCTGATTCCAATCCAATATAGCATCCATGGGTACATAAGAAATGTATCAAATCGATTCTTTTTAATGAATAGATCCGATTGCAACTTCGAATACGGAATTCAAAGGGATCAAATAGGAAATGATACTCTGAATCAGAGAACTCAAAGGAAATTTACGATCAACCAACATTTATCGAATTTGAAAAAGAGTCATAAGAAATGGTTCGATCCTCTTATTTCTCGAAGCGAGAGATCCATGAATCGGGATCCTGATGCATATAGATACAAATGGTCCAATGGGAGCAAGAGTTTCCAGGAGGATTTGGAACATTTCGTTTCTGAGCAGAAGAGCCGTTTTCAAGTAGTCTTCGATCGATTAGGTATTAATCAATATTTGATTGATTGGTCTGAGGTTATCGAAAAAATTGATTGGTCGGAGGTTATCAAAAAAAAAATTGATTGGTATTGGTCGGAATTTTTCGACAAAAAAGATCCTTCTAAGTCACTTCGTTTCCTTTTGTCGAAGTTACTTCCCCTTTTGTCCTATTTGTCCAATTTGTCCAAGTCGCTTCTTTTCTTTTTGTTTAGGTCACTTCCTTTTTTCTTTGTGAGTATCGGGAATAGCCCCATTCATAGGTCCGAGATCCACATCTATGAGTTGAAGGGTCCAACTGATCAACGCTTCAATCAGTTGTTAGAATCAATAGGTCTTCAAATCGTTCATTTGAATAAATTGAAACCCTTCTTATTGGATGATCATGATACTTCCCAAAAATCGAAATTCTTGATCAATGGAGGAAGAGTATCACCGTTTTTGTTCAATAAGATACCGAAGTGGATGATTGACTCATTCCATACTAGAAAAAATCGCAGGAAATCTTTTGAGAAGACCGATTCCTATTTCTCAATGATATCCCACGATCGAGACAATTGGCTGAATCCCGTGAAACCATTTCATAGAAGTTCATTGATATCCTCTTTTTATAAAGCAAATCGACTTCGATTCTTGAATAATCCACATCACTTCTGGTTCTATTGTAACAAAGGATTCCCTTTTTATGTGGAAAGGACCCCTATCAATAATTATGATCTTACGTATGGACAATTCCTCAATATCTTTTTCATTCGCAACAAAATATTTTCTTTGCACGTCGGTAAAAAAAAAGATGTTTTTTTGGAAAAAGATACTATTTCACCGATCGAGTCACAGGTATCTAAGATATGCATACCTAAGAATTTTCCGCCGAGTGGTGCCGAACCGGATAACTTGGACAAATCTTTTCATTTTCCAATTCGATCCGCTCCATTCGTTCGTAGAGCTCTTTACTCGATCGCAGACATTTTTGGAACACCTCTAAGAGAGGGACAATTAGTCAATTTTGAAAGAATTTATTGTCAAGCTCTTTCAGATATGAATCCATCTGATTCAGAAGGGAAGAACTTGCATCAGTTTCTCAATTTCAATTCAAAGATGGGTTTGATTGACTCTGAGAAATATTTATTACCATCCGAAAAGAGGAAAAAACGGAGTCTTTATCTAAATAAATGCGTTGAGGAAGGGCAGATGTATAGAACCTATAGTGCTTTTTCAACTCTCTCAAATATGTTTCAAACATATATGCCATGGTTCTTTACTTCGACAGGGTACAAATATCTCAATTTCATTCTTTTAGATACTTTCAAAAAAGTATATAATTCAGACCTATTGAGGATAGCGATACTAAGTAGCAGTCAAAAATTGTTATCCCTTTTTGAAGATATTATAGATAGATTAGATATAGATATATCATGGCCAATTCTTCAGAACAAATTGCGGGAGATTCTTCTTCCACAAAGGAATCTGATAAGCGAGATTTCGAGTAAGTGTTTACATAATCTTCTTCTGTCCGAAGAAATGCTTCGTCGAGATAATGAGTCACCCGTTTCATTGATATGGGAATTTCCGGGATCACCAAATGTTCGGGAGTTGCTCTATTCAATCCTTTTCCTTCTTCTTGTTGCTGGATATATCGTTCGTAGACATCTTCTCGTTGTTTCCCGAGCCTCTAGGGAGTTACAGACAGAGTTGGAAAAGATCAAATCTTTGATGATTCCATCATACATGATTGAGTTGCGAAAACTTCTGGATAGGTATCCTACATCTGAACTGAATTCTTTCTGGTTAAAGAATCTCTTTCTAGCTGCTTTAGGATATTTTCTAGAAGAAATACGGGCTTTTGGCGGCAAGATGCTATCGGGTGGTGGTCCCGCTTATGGGGTCAAATCAATACCTTCTAAGAAGAAATATTGGAATATCAATCTCATTGATATCATCGATTTCCTAAGTATCATACCCAATCCCATCAATCGAATCACTTTTTCGAGAAATACGAGACATCTAAGTCGTACAAGTAAAGAGATCTATTCATTACTAAGAAAAAGAAAAAATGTGAACAGTGGTTGGATTGATGATAAGATCGAATCCTGGGTCGCGAATACTGATTCGATTGATGATGCCGAAAGAGAATTCTTGGTTCAGTTCTCCATCTTAAGGAAAGAAAAAAGGATTGATAAAATTCTATGGAGTCTGACTGATAGTGATCATTTATCAAAGAATGGTTCTAGTTATCAAATGATTGAACAACCAGGATCGGTTTACTTACGATACTTAGTTGACATTCATAAAAAGTATCTAATGAATTATGAGTTTCATAGACCCTCTTTAGCAGAAAGACGAGTATTCCTTGCGCATTATCAGACAATCACTTATTCACAAACCTCGTTTGGGGCTAATAGTTTTCATTTCCCATCTCATGGAAAACCCTTTTCACTCCGCTTAGGCCTATCCCCCTCTAGGGGTATTTTAGTGATAGGTTCTATAGGAACTGGACGATCCTATTTGGTCAAATACCTAGCGACAAACTCCTATCTTCCTTTCATTACAGTAGTTCCGAACAAGTTCCTGGATGAAAGGCCTCAATTTTTTGAGGATATTTATGATGATAGTGATGGTGAGGATATTTTTGATAATAGTGGTGCTCATCATACTCATCATAGTGAGGATATTGAGGATATTGATGATAGTGAGGATAGTGAGGATATTGATGGGGAGCTGCTAACTATGACGAATGAGGAGGTGGATATGGTAGACCGCTTTTATATCACCTTTCAACTCGAATTAGCAAAAGCAATGTCTCCTTGCATACTATGGATTCCAAACATTCATGATCTGTCTCTGGATGCGTCGAATTACTTATCCCTCGGTCTATTAGTGAACCATCTCTCCAGGGATTGTGAAAGATCCTCCAATAGCAATATTCTTGTTATTGCGTCGACTCATATTCCCAAAAAAGTGGATCCCGGTCTAATAGCTGCGAATAAATTCAATACGTGCATTAAGATACGAAGGCTTCTTATTCCACAACAACGAAAGCACTTTTTCACTCTTTCATATACTCGGGGATTTCCTTTGGAAAAGA